ACATCGAGAAAACAATAAAAATTTCTTGGTTTCAACCCTGCGACATAGAAGGAATAGGAAAGGAACATATAGAAACATTTTAAAGCGTATCAGCCGACCCGGTTTACGAATCTATTCCAACTATCAACGAATTCCTAGGGTTTTAGGCGGAATGGGGATTGTCATTCTTTCTACCTCTCGAGGAATAATGACAGATCGTGAGGCTCGACTCCAAGGGATTGGAGGAGAAATTTTGTGTTATATATGGTAACCCTTCGAGTATCCGAATTTGATCCGTAACTTCCTATTTGTAAAAAAGAGAGGAAAGTCTGGTTGTCTAATATCATATCACTCCTCCTCCATTAATTGATACTTCAAGAGGGTTACCTGGAATGAAAGAACAAAAATTGATTCATGAGGGTTTAATTATTGAATCACTTCCCAATGGTATGTTCCGGGTTCGTTTAGATAACGAAGATCTGATTCTAGGTTATGTTTCGGGTAGGATCCGACGTAGTTTTATACGGATACTACCAGGAGATAGAGTAAAAATCGAAGTAAGTCGTTATGATTCAACCCGGGGACGTATAATTTATAGACTTCGTAACAAAGATTCGAACGATTAGGTGCCTTTTTAAACATGCCTTTCATGGGGTGGGTATACAACTCGAGGTTAAAAATTTCAAGAGACTTATTTTCTTCCAAGGAGTAGATTCAGAATTAAGGTAAGGAATTAAAAATATGAAAATAAGGGCTTCCGTTCGTAAAATTTGTGAAAAATGCCGATTGATCCGTAGACGGGGACGAATTATAGTAATTTGTTCCAACCCGAGACATAAACAGAGACAAGGGTAATCTTTCTAAAAAGGGACTCTCTAAAGGACCCGATATACAAATAAAGGATCCGTTTTGACACGAAATGGATATATCCATATATCTCTGACTCATATTTATGAGATGATAAAATATGACAAAATCTACACCAAGAATTAGTGCACGTAGAAGTGGGCGTATTGGTTCACATAAGACTGGACGTAGAATACCAAAAGGAGTTATTCATGTTCAAGCGAGTTTCAACAATACCATTGTGACTGTTACAGATGTACGAGGTCGGGTGGTTTCTTGGGCCTCTGCTGGTACTTGTGGATTCAAAGGCACAAGAAGAGGGACACCATTTGCTGCTCAAACCGCAGCAGGAAATGCTATTCGTACAGTAATGGATCAGGGTATGCAACGAGCAGAAGTCATGATAAAGGGTCCAGGTCTCGGAAGAGATGCAGCATTACGGGCCATTCGTAGAAGTGGTATACTATTAAGTTTCGTACGTGACGTAACCCCTATGCCACATAATGGATGTAGACCTCCTAAAAAAAGACGTGTGTAGAAATAAGAATGGAACGGATTTCAAGAGAAATAAATGATTCAATAATCTGATTAAAAAAGAATATAATATTAGTATGGTTCGAGAGGAAGTAGCAGTATCCACTCGGGCACTACGGTGGAAGTGTGTTGAATCAAGAGTAGACAGTAAGTGCCTTTATTATGGCCGTTTCATTCTGTCCCCACTTATGAAAGGTCAAGCAGATATGATAGGTATCGCAATGAGAAGGGCTTTACTTGGAGAAATAGAAGGAACATGTATCACACGTGCAAAATCTGAGAAGGTACCACATGAATATTCTACAGTAGTAGGTATTGAAGAATCCGTACATGAAATTTTAATGAATTTGAAAGAAATTGTATTAAGAAGTAATCTGTATGGAGCTCTCGACGCATCTATTTGCGTCAGGGGTCCTAGATGCGTAACTGCTCAAGATATTATCTCACCGCCTTCTGTGGAAATAGTGGATACTACACAGCATATAGCTAGCCTGATGGAACCAATTGATTTGTGTATTGAATTACAAATCGAAAGAGATCGTGGATATCGTATGAAAACCCCAAATAACTATCAAGATGGAAGTTCTCCTATAGATGCTGTATTCATGCCTGTTCGAAATGCGAATCATAGTATTCATTCTTATGGGAATGGGAATGATAAACAAGAGATACTTTTTCTCGAAATATGGACGAATGGAAGTTTAACTCCTAAAGAAGCACTTCACGAAGCTTCCCGTAATTTGATTGATTTATTTATTCCTTTTTTACATGCGGAGGAACAGGACCCCCAGTTAGAGGACAATCCAACCCCGTTTACCTTACCGTTTACCTTACCTTTTTTTACCTTTCATGATAGATTAGCTAATATAAGGAAAAACAAAAAAGGAATTCCATTGAAATGTATTTTTATTGATCAATCAGAATTGCCTCCCAGGACCTATAATTGTCTTAAAAGGTCCAATATACATACATTATTGGACCTTTTGAGTAAGAGTCAAGAAGATCTTATGAGAATTGAACATTTTCGCATAGAAGATGTAAAACAGATATTGGACATTCTACAGAAGGATTTCACAATTGATTTACCTAAGAATTAAGTTTTAAATACATTGGAATTATTTCATCTTTTTCTATTTTATTTTTATAATTTAAAATTTTATAATATATTTATATTTATAATATAATAATATAATTATAATATATAATATAATATAATTATAATATTTTATATTTTATAAATTTAAATTTATATAAATTTATAAAATATAAAATATTATAAATAATAGAATATTTTTTTATATTTATATTTATATATTTATAATTATATTTATATATTTATAATTATATTTATATATTTATAAATAATATTTTATATATTTTATAATAATAATTTTATAATAATAATATATAATATTATATATAATAATAATATATAATATTATAATATATAATATAATATATAATATAATATATAATAATATAAATATATAATATAATAATATATAATATAAATAAAGTAAAGAAAAAGTAAAGAATAAGAATAAAGTAAAGTAAAGAATAAAGTAAAGAAAAAATCAAATGGCTTTTGAATCTTTAGCACGATCCGTATATTTGGAATCGATCCATAATAAAATTTAATAGATGTATCTAGGGAGGATTCACTTTGAAGCGACTAGTCCCTAGATACATACATTGTGGTATTTTATTTCACGTTAAATCAATTTGAAAAAGACCTAAAGTTAGAGATTTATCAATGGGTAATGTTGCTCCAATACCTAACCAAAGAGCTACTGCGGTACCGATCAAAAAGACTGTTGTAGCTACTGGACGGCGAAAAGGGTTTTGGAATTTATTAACATTCTCCAAAAAAGGTACTGTCAATAATCCCGCTGGTACTGAAACCATTAAAAGAACACCCAATAACTTATTGGGTACTGTACGAAGAATTTGAAATACAGGAAAGAAGTACCATTCGGGTAATATTTCCAAAGGAGTTGCAAATGGATCCGCGGGTTCACCAATCATTGACGGTTCTAGAACCGCTAGGCCTACATTACATGCAATAGTGCCTAGAATTACTACTGGAAAAATATATAAAAGATCATTGGGCCATGCGGGCTCACCATAATAATTATGCCCCATCCCTTTAGCCAATTTAGCTCTTAATACAGGATCATTCAAATCAGGTTTTTTTGTTATTGGGATAGGTGAATTTTTATGAATCCATCCCCCGAGGGAACCGGACATGATAATTTTTCATCATCCGGCTCGAGCAATAATAAAAGGAATACAAAAAAGGGATCCATACCATATAATCCATACCATATAAAATAAAATCTATATGTCATCCACGTGTATATAACTCTATGTAAGAAAAGATTTACCGGATTCCATTTTCCGGAGTTGGAACTATCGATTGCAAGGAATTCAGTTCTTACACGTAAATGCTCAATACCCAAGTAGGCTTACAAATTTGATCATGATCAAGTGCTTTTTGGATCGTCTCATGCCTTGTGATTTGTGTTTATCCCCACAATATCTCGAGTCTTCTTACATTTACATACAAAGGATTCACTTGTTACTAATAAAGTTGAGCCTTTCTTCTTCCTTGGATCCCTTGTTTCACTCCGATAGTATCATAGATCGGGATCGATGCACAGGAAATGAATGCATTTCCATACTATAAGTAAATGGAATAGATAGAACAGAATCTGGATCATGTCACATTACTTATTCTACTGGATCTTACGGAGCCTGTTCATGCACAACATGATTCGGGTCTGATCATAGAAAAGATTCTCCTCAAGTAAACCAGCCTATTCTCTGTAGGGGGAGTTACGCGGTGGTTGGAACAGAGACACATTTTGGTTGCGAATTCCAATGTGGCGGATAAAATCATATATCTGCACGGCCCAATCAATAGTTCAAGTCACACACTCCCATAATCCATCTTCTCTTCGGAGAATCCACTTCAACTACTCGTATCAAATAAAAAAGACTTCGTTAGTTGAGGGAAAATATCCAACTAACATGTCTTATTCTTTTCAATAATCCATATTTGTAGCAATGAAATACTATGATTCCTCCCCGAAATTATATATGATCGATTACAAATATCTATAATTTGTCTTCTCTATATCTATAATTTGTCTTCTCTATAAAGGACCTGAAATACCTTGCTTACGTATCATTGGGAAGTGCATTAACATAAATACGGCAGTAAGAAGAGGTAATACAAAAGTGTGTAAACTATAAAAACGGGTCAAAGTGGATTGACCCACACTAGCACTTCCACGTAATAACTCTACCAAAGGCAACCCTATTACAGGAATCGCTTCAGGTACGCCTGTCACGATTTTGACTGCCCAATAACCAATTTGGTCCCGAGGTAAGGAATAACCAGTTACACCAAAAGATGCAGTCAATACACCCAGAACCACACCCGTAACCCAAGTTAATTCGCGAGGTTTTTTAAAGCCACCGGTGAGATACACACGAAATACGTGCAGAATCATCATTAGGACCATCATACTTGCTGACCATCGATGGACTGATCGGATTAACCAACCAAAGTTGGCTTCAGTCATTATGTATTGAACAGAGGCAAAAGCCTCTGTAACGGTCGGACGATAGTAAAAAGTCATAGCAAAACCCGTAGCCACTTGTACTAAAAAACAAGTAAGTGTGATCCCTCCTAGACAATAAAATATGTTGACATGAGGGGGAACATATTTACTAGTTATATCATCTGCAATCGCCTGAATCTCGAGACGCTCCTCGAACCAATCATATACTTTATTGAGATAGGTAAACCAATGGACTCCCCCTCGAAGAACCGTATATGAGAATTTAATCTCGTACGGCTCAAGCGGAAACATCCAAATACTGGTTGAAAGGGATATGGAATAGAAAGTTTGAAACTTCTTAATCACTTGATTTAATCATCCCTGACGATACGAAGGAACCAAAATCCGAAATCCCCCTCTTTTTTTTGATGATAATGCCAAAATATCAAGTTGGCTCACCCGTATTTAGGTTGATCATTATGGGCCTCTTGAATCTTCTCTTCTCCTATTTATTTTTTATTTCATTTGTTTTGTTTAATATTGATAGGAATTCTCTTGTTGAGACCCTACGATTCGACTGAAACCTCAGATTCATACTAGAACCACGATGATTCAATAAAGCTCCCAATCTAAACCCAAAGGTTCTCTGAGTAAGAACCATTTGATCATCACTTACTCAATGGATGCTATGACTAAAAATCCAGAGAAACATTTGTCCTTCGGTCAAAATAAACATCATTCTGAGGGAAGAAAAATCGTTCGATTTATGAAATACCTCTTTGAAAATTTTTGGAGTCCGGTCGCGAGGTCTGAATAGTAGGTATGAATCATAGTTCAAATATTTCTTGATTTATTCCATATATTCCGTGCTCCAGATACTCGAAAAAAAAATATCCGACGGGGCAGAACCATCTCTATCGAGCTGACAGACCCATTTTCTGTACTATCAATAGGATCAATTATAACAAATCACACACTCATATTCCGGAAATACCGAAACAACGGAATTCCACGGTCGAACTACCAGAATTACTTAGAAATCTGAATCCTAAGTGATTCATTTTTGATTGAAAAACTAGGACTTCATGGTTCTTATGGACCTAACTCATTGAAATTCCATCCAGTAAAACGGAAGAATTATAAATCTCCAAAATAATAGATAGGAATATCGCAAATAGAGCCATTGCGACCCCCATCAAGGGGGTCGTTCCCCATCCAGGAGCTACTTTACCATATTCCGAATTCAATGGTTTCAATAAATCCCCTGTAATAGTTCGTCTTGGCCCAGATCTAGAACTATCCTCAACGGTTTGTGTAGCCATAAATCCTATTGCATTGGTTGAGATCTGTTGACTTTGTATACTATTCCGTTGTAAATAAACGATCTTATCGTAGCGTAGATCCATCATGGTCTTGAAATTCTCTAATAATGGAAACAGCAACCCTAGTCGCCATCTCTATATCTGGTTCACTTGTAAGCTTTACTGGGTACGCCTTATATACCGCTTTTGGGCAACCCTCTCAACAACTAAGAGATCCGTTCGAGGAACACGGAGACTAGTTGAAGTAATGAACCTCCCAATATCAATATAAATATAATATGGGAGGTTCATTACTTCAATTGAGATAATGAAAAATCATTTCATCTTTTTAGTCAAAATCTTAGGTGGTTCCCGAAAAAAGATAGCGAAAAAAATTATCCCTAGAGTCGAGACTAACAAGAATGTATAAACCAATGCTTCCATAAATTCGATCGTGGTTTACAATTATAGCTTCCACACCTGCTCATTTGGGATCATTTCCCGGATAAAGAAAGGGCAAAAGTCAAAGAAAAGTAATGATTAAAATCAAGATTTCTCCGGTATCCTATCCTATAAAATAGAAAATAATAATAATAAAAAAAAATAGAGGCGAAAGATACCAGAACAATGTTGTATCAGACTACTTGTTTCCTTGTAGTTGGATCCCCAATTTTTTGGAATGCTCCAAATTCCACTTGAACATCCAAATCTGGGTCAATACCAGCAAAAACATCTCTGAACAAGGTTCTAGCGCCATGCCAAATGTGTCCGAAAAAAAATAGCAAAGCAAACGAAGCATGCCCAAAAGTAAACCAACCCCTTGGACTGCTACGAAAAACACCATCGGATTTCAAAGTAGCACGATCCAATTCAAAAATTTCACCCAATTGGGCACGCCTAGCATATTTTTTCACAGTAGCAGGATCGCTATAACTGACCCCATTGAGTTCGCCGCCATAGAACTCAACAGTTACACCTACTTGTTCGACACTATACTTTGATTCTGCCCTTCTAAAAGGAACATCAGCTCGCACAATTCCGTCTCCGTCTACCAAAACTACTGGAAATGTTTCAAAAAAAGTAGGCATACGACGTACAAAAAGCTCATGCCCTTCTTTATCTCTAAAGACGGGGTGTCCTAACCATCCAACAGCTATTCCATCCCCGTTGTCCATTGAGCCTGCTCTGAATAATCCCCCTTTCGCCGGATTATTACCGATGTAATCATAAAAAGCTAATTTTTCGGGAATTTTAGACCAAGCTTCTGATAAACTCAGATTTTCGGCTAGCCCGGCGCCAACCCTTCGATATATTTCTTGCTGGAAGTACCCCTGATCCCACTGATAACGAGTGGGCCCAAATAATTCGATCGGGGTAGTTGCTGAACCATACCACATAGTTCCAGCAACAACGAAAGCCGCAAAAAAGACAGCAGCGATACTACTGGAAAGGACAGTTTCAATATTGCCCATACGTAATCCTTTGTATAGACGTTGGGGCGGTCGGACGCTAAGATGGAATAGGCCCGCTAATATGCCTAGTGTCCCCGCTGCAATATGATGAGAGGCTATTCCTCCCGGAACAAAAGGATCAAAACCTTCCGCGCCCCACGCCGGATTTACAGATTGTACTTTTCCGGTTAGGCCATAAGGATCGGACACCCATATTCCGGGACCATACAAGCCTGTTACATGAAATGCGCCAAACCCAAAGCAAGCCACTCCTGAGAGAAATAAATGAATTCCAAAGATTTTGGGCAAATCCAAAGAGGGTTTTCCCGTACGTTCATCACAGAATATTTCGAGGTCCCAATACACCCAATGCCAGATAGCTGCTAAGAAGCACAAGCCAGAAAACACAATATGCGCCCCGGCCACACCTTCGTAACTCCAAATACCCGGATTCGTTATAGTTCCTCCTGTAATACTCCAACCACCCCATGAATTGGTTATTCCTAAACGAGTCATGAAGGGTATAACGAACATACCTTGTCTCCACATTGGATCAAGAACGGGGTCAGAGGGATCAAAAACTGCTAATTCGTATAGAGCCATCGAACCGGCCCAACCAGAAACTAGAGCTGTATGCATTATATGGACAGAAAGTAACCGACCGGGATCATTCAATACGACGGTATGCACACGATACCAAGGCAAACCCATGGAAATACCCCTTTTTTATCAAAGAAAAATAGACACTATGTGACTTTATCGCATTGGAAAAGACTATGCTATGGACCTCGACTTTTCAGTGAATTATCTCAAAGCAAGGGTTAATATTGATTCTGTCCCATTGGTAATAATTGAACAATTCTGTTCGTAGGAACAAAGAGAAACAGATCTATTCTATACTCGATAAGTACCAATACGCAATGGGGGGATTCGTCCCATTTTTTTTTTTTGAGCGAATACATAGCGATTTGTTCATCATTCGAACGATCCATTCGTAAGAATTTTCCTTTATTCAATCCGTGTTCCTCTCTATAAACCCTCCAATCTATGGATAAAATCCGATAAACGGATAAAATATGATAAACGGCAATATTAGGAAGAGAATAAACCCATTGTTACGTTTCCACATCAAAGTGAAGTATAGTACTTAATCACTTTTTCTTTAATTTAATGCCCATTGGTGTTCCAAAAGTACCTTTTCGGAGTCCTGGAGAGGAAGATGCAGCTTGGGTTGACGTATAGTGCGACTTGTCAGACATATTGGGTCATATGGGATTTCCCCGTTCTCTCCCCCGGTCGAGATACCCCCTGTTTTGCCCAAGAAAGATTGATTGAAACATCAATAATTCGGAGCGTCAAGCACAATTAGATCAATTTATTTGTTGGTTTGGGGGATATTATCAATTAGAAGAATTTATGGTTGGATTAGACCAATAAAATGAAGTATCCAGGCTCCGTTCAGAAAATACCAAATTGGTAATCTATGTATGATTACCACTCGTATCATAAATGATTCCTATTTATACCAACCATATCCATATAATCCATATCCATATATATAATAATATAATATAAATAATATAATATAAGCTATATAAGTGATCTCAAACTGCCAATCAATAATCAATAGAGTAATATGATGAATACATCGCATCGAATATTTGGTAGACGACATGAAAACACGAATTGAAAAAAAAAAAAAAAGAAGTGGTACTGGGACCATTTGTCCTATATGTGCAAATAGAATTCGGGCGGATCTTTACCCGGAGTAGAGCATAAACCTAAAAAAATCGAGGAGGCCCGCTCAGGAACAAGAAAATTACATCGTGATTTGGATCTCGATGAAACAATACATCAATGAGAGGTTAGTTCGAGAAGTTCAATGAATTCTTTTTTTTTTTTCGCAATTTTGATTTTTTTGAACCGTATGCATCTAAAGGTGCGTGTACGGTTCCTAAGGGATAAAATTTTGTCCTAATCAACCGACTTCATCGAGAAAGATTCTTTTTTTTAGGACAAGAGGTTGATAGCGAGATTTCGAATCAACTTGTTTGTCTCATGATATATCTCAGTATAGAGGATGAGACCAAGGATCTGTATTTGTTTATAAACTCTCCCGGCGGATGGGTAATCCCAGGAATCGCTATTTATGATACTATGCAATTTGTGTCACCAGATGTACATACAATATGCATGGGATTAGCCGCTTCAATGGGATCTTTCCTCCTGGTCGGAGGAGAAATTACCAAACGTCTAGCATTCCCTCACGCTTGGCGCCAATGAGTTTTTTTTTTTTATTTGAGAGAAAAAAGAAGACTATGCCTTCGCCATATAGAATATGAATAATAAGTAATAATAGCATGGCACTTCGAGTTCGATATGCGCAAACCATTATTGTTTTTTTTTTCATAACATGAGATTATGTATCGAGATAGTAGTATGAAACAAAGGTTATTTCCGATTTGATTTTATGTATCGGGGGTCCATTTCAGCGTCACAAACCTTTTTGCTTCTACACCAGAAGTCTCTTTCAAATATTTATCTTATGAAACTTATGAAAGAGTAGGAAAGAAAATGAAAAAAAAAAATAGATCATTTTTCCTTATTTGATCGGATCAGAAAGACACTTTGGGATTGCTGAATCACAGACTCTATAAAATAAATATATAAAGCAACGGAACCATCATAGTATTTTTGACTCCTCCGAAAGGAAGGATGGTAAATGGATCATTCAGCGGTCTGGATCTGATGGATCCTATTTGTCTCTTTCTTCGATGGAAGGGAAAAGGAAATTCCATTGCGGAGCCGTATGCAATGCACAAAAGATAAGATGCCCGTACGGTTGTTCAATTCTATCTTTTTCTTCTTGTTATTCTTTATGCCTTCCCTTCGCCTGATCATGCAAGATAGAGGAGCCTTTCATTATGTTATTATATCATCAATCAGGGTTATGATCCACCAACCTGCTAGTTCTTTTTATGAGGCGCCCACAGGAGAATTTATCCTGGAAGCGGAAGAACTACTGAAACTCCGTGAAACCCTCACAAGGGTTTATGTACAAAGAACGGGCAACCCCTTATGGGTTGTATCCGAAGACATGGAAAGGGATGTTTTTATGTCAGCAACAGAAGCCCAAGCTCATGGCATTGTTGATCTTATATCGGTCGAAAATACCGCAGATTTCACATAAATTCGTGATTCTCTTTCGAACCATAACTCGAATGATCCGCGATTTTATATTTTTTCTTCTTACCTAGGTAAAATATTAGGAAGTAATTCATAACCATTCGGTTAGGGTCGATCTAAACCAGCCAATTTTGTATACGATTCAGCATGCCAACTATTAAACAACTTATTAGAAACACAAGACAGCCAATCCGAAATGTCACGAAATCTCCTGCTCTTCGAGGATGCCCTCAGCGTCGAGGAACATGTACTAGGGTGTATGTGCGACTCGTTCAAATCATGAGCTGGAACAATTGAAACGATTTTTCCAGTATCAACGACCAGTACCAATAAATAGGATAGAATGGACGAACTCCATTCACTATCTAAAAATAAGGATCTACCGTATACCTATATTGCGTATGGAATTTATGGTTTCCATTGGTGCAAACCCAATCACCTCAATTTGAGATGAAAAGCAATTCCCCATTGGTAGCAAATGGTTATCCATTAAGCGGGGATATTTAAAAAGAAGAAAGATTATGTTCCTACTCTTGCGAGAACGGACTAACAGGGTCAGCTACCTAGTCAACCTTCATAATTAAATGCCGTCACTGTATGGATGGATCTCATTGTGAAAAGACCTATTACTGTATAATTCATGGGTAGAGCCAAAGAGTGTGAACTGTACAAGTTACCAATAACATTGATTAAATGAGGAAAAGGGCTCCGGTGTATAGAGAGGACCTCACCGTTTAAGAAGTAACCATAGAAACGATGGAAGCCACTATTTATTTTATTTATTTATATTTATCCACTTACTACCTATTTATTACATTACTATTTATTTTATACCTAATATCGGTACAATTTCTTATTTCGAGGTGAAATGCCTGGAAGAAATAAAAAATCGTGGTTGGGAAGGTCATAGTAGCAAAAGCCATTGGAATTTTTATTTTATACATCGGAAGAATCCGTTTTGTTATTAATTAAACTAGGAGAGGGGAAAAGAATGACTGAAAGAGAAAGAAAAGAAATCAATTAGTTATTCATCAAAGTTTTATTTGATTCAATGACCAGAGTTAGACGAGGATATATAGCTCGGAGACGTCGAGTAAAAATTCGTGTATTTGCATCAACCTTTAGAGGGGCTCATTCAAGACTTACTCGGACTATTACTCAACAGAAAATAAGAGCTTTGGTTTCTACTCATCGGGATAGAGGCCGGAAAAAAAGAGATTTTCGTCGTTTGTGGATCACTCGGATAAATGCAGCAGCTCGCGTTCGTGGGGCATCCTATAGTTATAGTAGATTCCTACATGATCTGTACAAGAAGCCGTTGCTTTTTAATCGTAAAATACTTGCACAGCTAGCTATAATACAACGCCTTCCTTTTGCCAGGATCATGTTGGAACTCCACACATACACATAAAAAAAATAAGGATATTGTAACGAATTCACCGGAATGATTTAAACGGAGTTCCCCGGAGAATGAACTCCGGGAAGGTAGAGTATAAATTCATATGATGAGAGTAGGAATGAACGCACACGTTTCAATTTCAATAAAAAAAAAAAGAATGGTGGAAGAATAAATCTTTTTTTTTTTATTACAACGCGACAATCAAATATCTCGGCTTTTTCCAACAAAACATCAATCGGAGTTTGAGTTCCAATTCGAGTTTTTATTCAATTCAGGATTGGGCCCACTTATTTCTGGTTATAGGGCCAGTAGTTCTAGGGATAAACTCGGTTCTCTCAATTTGTTTCTCATTATTAAGAAAGGGTAACGAAGATAAAATACGAGCTTGTTTTATAGCAATAGTAATTAATCTTTGTTGTTTCAAAGTCAATCTGTTCACTCTTCTAGATAATATTTTTCCTTGTTCACTAATAAATTGACTAATTAAACTCATGTTTCTATAATCAATCCGATCCCCCGATCCAATTGGGGGCAAACGTCTACGAAAAGATCGCTTGGATTTACGAAAGGGTCGCTTGAATTTATCCATAGTTTAGTTTATTCCTTATCTCTAAAATCCTATTTTATTTCTTCATTAATTTCGGATCCGACCGAAATAGGACTTGATTTGTTTATATGTATATGTAATATATTTTATGTAATATAATATATTAATATATTTAATTTATCTCTTTTAATTTATCTCTGTTCCTTGTAAAGGTGGCGCAAGGTGTTCCGCTCAATCTATTTCTTTATCTCGCCATGAATCGTATGCTTGTAACAATAGGGACAGAATTTTCTCAGTTCCAATCGACTAGGTGTATTGTTTCGATTCTTTTGAGTAATATATCTGGAAATGCCCCGCGATTTTTTATTGAAACCACTTCGGACACAACTGGTACATTCCAAAATAACTCTTATTCTGGCTTCTTTACTCTTGGCCATGAACCCCCTTTGGATTTTGTTTGCAACTCTTCCATTTTCGATCCGAATCCAAGAAGAAGAAGGGAAAATAAATAGAAGTTGCTAACTCGAAATCCAATTATGAAAGATTTCATTTGAATCAATAGAGTAATAATAAGTAATACGCTTTTTGCTAACTATCAACTATTCCCTAATCCCAGTATTTCAGTTAATATCTTGTATGGTTTCGAACCACCTGCCCTAGACCCACATTTCTTGTTCTGCTCTCTATCTATTAATTCTATCCTGAACCCCAGCGAAACTTGGGTTCAATCCACCTTTTTTTATTCTTTTTCTTTCTTTCCTATCCTAAACAAATAAAAAAAACAAATAAAAAAAGGGGGGGGGGCTGGTCACAGAGAATTTATTCGATCTCTAATCTTCTTCATCCCATCCTGTGTCAATAACTAGAATGAAAAAAAGGGGAATACCAAGGCATCTGGGAATAAACGATTGATCTCTATCAATAGACCCGCTAAAGACCCGAACCATAAAGTAGTTAGCACAGGTGCCACGGAGAGATATGTTTTTATATCTCGCATTGAAAATCCTCCTTCTTTATTGTAATACATATATTATCGGATAGATGCATATGCATATATAATATGATATGCATATATAATATAATTAAAATAATATAATTAAAGATCACTTGTATTTGTACGCGGGATCCCTAACTAAAATGGATATGTAGAAGGATCCGGTGGATAAGATCCACCTGTTCCTAAAACAGAAAAAGACGACTCCTTCTTTTCTTACTGAGCATTACCGATAAATATGAATTCTTTTATACGTTAGGTTTCATATGTATATAATTACATAATTTTTTTTATTACATAATTTTATTTTATTATATTTATATGATTTATTATATTTATATGATTATATGAGACCAAAAAGAAGAAATGGCAAGAGAAATTGTATAAAATTGTATATAGATAGAGTAAATAACGATGTGGAAAACAAGACAGGGATTCTCTACAATTACACTGTACAACAATGGAAAGGAAAGGGATGTAGCGCAGCTTGGTAGCGCGTTTGTTTTGGGTACAAAATGTCACGGGTTCAAATCCCGTCATCCCTACCTATTACTATTACTATGGGGGCAGTAACGAGGGATCAATTGAGATCCACTAAAATTGGGCATAATCCATCATGATACTATATGCATGCAAAATATATTTATATTGGGGGTACCAAAAAAAAAATAATCTTTTTCTTGGCAATCGTATCTCCTGCCATAAGAAAGCGCTCTTAGTTCAGTTCGGTAGAACGTGGGTCTCCAAAACCCGATGTCGTAGGTTCAAATCCTACAGAGCGTGATTCTGTTCTTGTAATTGGAATGGTGAATTCCAATAAAATAACTTCACTAACTTGAAAACTTGAACTGCAACCTGAATTTGACCTCCCCCTTAATCTGCAGGAGGTCAATCAAAAAAAGAGATGTTACTCAATCAAAGGTCCAACTGATCACCGCGTCTGTATTGTAAATATGCAGTTACAAATAATCCGGCCAAAGTAATAGGAATTAGACCTAACACGATTCCAAATAGAAAAACTTCAATCATTTAAATTTGTTTTAAAGGGGAGAAAAAAAAGTAATATATATCCCTAACAAATCGCCCATGAATCTCAATGACCAAGAATTGGAAATTGGCTCGGGAAGGAACTATAGAATACCCGGAATTTCACAGAAATATTCATTTTTTTTTGTGAATTGGAATTATGCATTCGAC